TATGGAGCATCCCGTAATAAGAAGATAAAATCGGAAATATTGACAGATTTTTGCTTCGTCCAAGAAAAAATCCGCTTCTACAATTTCATCTATATTATATCGAATTTAAATATCAGAATAGCTGATATAGTAATGATTCAATAGGTCAGGTCCACTTACTTTTTCTTTATTTATAATTTTACGGTGGATTTGATAGGAACAATAGAGAAGTAGGATTTGGTTTGGCGATTACGATTAACAATATGGGTCGGATATCTAGGATATTTTTGTCCCAAAACCAAATGAATAATGAGACATGAGGAGGACTACTATGTCCCTACAGGTTAAACTCCCCCTAATAAGAGCAATTTCTTATTATGAAAATGCATAAATTTACACTTTCTAACTATGACTCATAATAATAAGAACTCATTATAATGGTCGAAGACCTTTTCTTTTTTTTTTTCGAAATATCAACAATATGTCTATTCTCCAATGAAAACGAAGACTAAGACTCGAGTTTAGTGAAAAAGCCCTTTATCGGATTTGAACCGATGACTTACGCCTTACCATGGCGTTACTCTACCACTGAGTTAAAAAGGCCCGTTTATTCAATTCATGAATTAGGCATTTTCTTCATTATGAGTCTACTGCATGTATCTATATATGTATAGATACATGCAGTAGACTCATAGGAGCTCATTCAGGAACAATAAATTTAATTGACTAGTTATTAATTGACTAGTAATAGTCAGTGGATCAAATTATTATTTTATAGTGAATTGTTTCAAGACCGACCCTACTTGCTTTGTTTACTTTTACTGATCCATCAGAACAAGATTCACTTGATTTATACCTGTACCAATCCAACATCGACCCGGATTCAAGATCTTTTCTTGAATCATGTAATAGGAGGATTCGTACCCTGAGCCGAATCCTATTTTTAGAAATGAAAAAGAAAACAAAAATTTTATGGATATGGAATCGTGTCGTGTTATAGTATATATACTTTATATATATATAAAGTATATAAGGTAAAAAACTCTTCGGGTATAGATCTAGAAACTAGATCGAGTTAACTATTCTAGTTATATATATTATTATTATTGTTATATATTATTATTATTGAATTTATTATTATTGACAATTCCAAAAAACTGATCATACTATCATCATAGTATGATGACGGTCGGGCAGATATGCCCCTATCGTCTAGTGGTTCAGGACATCTCTCTTTCAAGGAGGCAGCGGGGATTCGACTTCCCCTGGGGGTAGGGTACTACGAAAGGAAGTTGATCATGGATTATCACTAAGCCCGGAATTCATTCTTCCTGGGTCGATGCCCGAGCGGTTAATGGGGACGGACTGTAAATTCGTTGGCGATATGTCTACGCTGGTTCAAATCCAGCTCGGCCCAATAATTCGCCGCTCATGAGTATGATCTAACCAATTTGTCCTCCGGAAATATAAATGTCCGATCCGTAGAAATATAAAGATCAAGAGTCAATTTTGTTGTTCTATTCTATACATATTTTAATTTTTCCCCTCCTTCTGATCTTTCTAACGATCTAGATTCATGATTCTTAAGTATCAATAAAGGAAAAGAGTCCCCTTTTTCTCATTGAAAGATTTATTAATGATCTATTTTTGGCAATAAAAAAACCCATGCGTTACTAGTAATCCGTGCCACTCTCACTATAGTCCATATCTATTTGGATATGATATCAGTATATCATTTGTGGCTATTTTACAACATGATGAATAGAAAAGAAATAATTTTCTTAGGAAACCATAAGAATATGTATGCTATACGCCTCGCTGGGATTGTAGTTCAATCGGTCAGAGCACCGCCCTGTCAAGGCGGAAGCTACGGGTTCGAGCCCCGTCAGTCCCGAACTAGGATCCGATCAATTTCTCAATTAATCTCTACTTTTTAAAGAAAAATTGGGGCAGGGGGAAAGATCTAATTCCCAGTGGGGGATCTTTAGTTCTTTTGTTTTTCATTTCGCATTTCTCATCAGAAAAATGTGGAAATTTCCATTTCTTCTACTAGTACCGATTGATAGGGCAGAGACATATGTAGATTAGTACAATCGGCGGTATTACTCTATTCAGTATTTTAATAAATACCATATTCGTCTGACTTTCTTTTTCGTTTGTTCTTGATCAATGAAATGCCCATATCTTTCTCAGGAGTACATACACAAATTGTATTCCTTTACTGTACGATACAAAATGAACTTAACATAATTACCTCGACGGAACAAAGTACTTTTCAGGTGAAATCCCACCCTTTTTCTACCTATGACTTGTGTATCCTCAATTACTAATTGAAAATAATCTATCTCATTCTCATTCAAATTGCACATCAAATTTTTCATGTATGCACTCCCATCCCAATCTAACAAAGGGGATACTAATAAAATAAAAGACCAAGCAACATCCCTTTTTTAGTCAATTTGTTGGAATATTAGATCTTTCAACCCGCCCCTCTTCCATCTCACTTCGACTGTTTGGATCTACATCTACGTGTGAACCATTGAATACCGGTCATATGATATCTCATATGATAATTGTATGTAATGTATAAGTATAAGGAAGGATAATTGTATAAGAAAGAAGGTAGATTATAGAAAAGAAAGCGTCTAAAAGGATGCAAAATTAAATAGGATTCTTTATTGGATCAGGAATCCCCTTTTTTATTTAGTATGTATAAAGGATCTTCCTATGTTATACTATTCAATTCTCGACGATTAATCGATTTGATAGATCAGCTATATTGTTATTCATAATATTTATACTATTCAGTATCATCATTATAGAATTTATACTATTGAATTTACAGGAGTCAAATTTATCATCTCTATGGGATTAGATCCCGAGTTATTGCGAAGCAAAAAAAAAAAAAACAATGAGATTATGGAAGTAAATATTCTCGCATTTATTGCTACTGCACTGTTCATTCTAGTTCCTACTGCTTTTTTACTTATCATCTACGTAAAAACAGTCAGTCAAAATAATTAATTTGAATGAAATTTGAATTATTAGTTTAGTTCTTATCAATGATTGAAGAAAGAAAGGGATTCAAACTCCAAGTCTGAAATTAAGTGAAATGATCGGGCTGGAATCAGAAGTGTCTGAGATAGTGTGTAGAAAGAACTATATATAGTTCTTTCTACACACTATCTAGTATACTATTTCTTTATATTAATATATATTACATAGTAAAGTAAAAGAAAGGTGAAATGCTTGACTTGATATGTGGATCGCTCAATGAAAGAAAGATCTAATTTGATTATGTGTAGGACCTCGACTTCCGCGGACAACTACTAGTTGCTTCCGGTAGAAAGTATGTATCGCCATAATAAGAGAATTACTTTCTCTTAGACTTAGAACAGTAAAAGTAAAGAAAAAAAACACACAGGGATTGGTTTTCTCATTGTAATATCCATAATTCTGGTAAAAGCCGGTTCATCAAAATAGAATATTTAGGAAGAATTTGGTTGGAAGTGGAAGAAATTTCCTATCATGCGTAGATTTTCTAAATATAACTATGGTAATCATTCATTGTTTGATAGAATGGTTATTATTCATGACTGTATTCATTCCAGTATAATTTTGAAACAGAGACATTTTTGGAAGTCTTCGCAAAACGATTAATTAAACAATTGATACAATTCGATTACTCAATTAGTAGTACCCCTAGAGTCCACTCCTCCCCCATACTACGAGTGAAAGGGAAAATGTAAAGACTACCATTAAAGCAGCCCAAGCGAGACTTACTATATCCATGTAAATTATGTCCCCTATCTCTATCAAGGAATTATTCCATTATTGATCAATAATCATAGTGGAATCAACGGCGCAGAGTCAAAATAGAATTCTGACTTAAGGCGATTGATGAACCAATCCAATGAACCCAATCATAACAAATCCTATCTTATTGGATTTCTGGTAGAATCGGGAAGCATTAAGCACAAATACGATACACACACCCTTTCTTAGGAAATATCAAAGGAATGCTTCTAATGTAAGATGTAGGAATAGTAAGACCTATTGTTTTGTTACCTTTCTTTCATAAACAAAAGAAAAGGCATACAAATATACCATCAAGATAGATAACTATCTATTTTCTCAGATACCTATATTTGATTTCCGATTTTTTATAAGTCTTATTGTCTTTCTGTGAAAGAATCAGGAAACGCCACTACCGCTATTACATACATTCTTTTTTTTTTTTTGTAATCCCCCGGCAAATACAATTTTTGGTTTTTCAACGTTTTACTTTTACTCTATAAGAATAAGAGCCGACCAACCATTCACATTGAATGTCTGAGCACTCAGAGCCTCTCATGAGTCTGGATATCTTCAGTTCAGTCCTTTCCAAACTTCCTATAAATGGATTTCCCATCGTCCTATCCAATCTAATTCCAGACAGAGTCAGTAGACACTACCTTAGTATAGGTAGTGTAAGATAATTAGGAAGTCTTCATCGTCTTTTGTATAATCCCCTCTTCAATCCTAGGAACAAAAAAGGAGTGTCCTTTAGGAACCCTCAGATTGCGGAACAAGAATTCGTCGATTAAATCAGCAGGATAATAAATCCCAATTTGTTCATCAGGCGACACCCGGATTTGAACTGGGGATAAAGGATTTGCAGTCCCCCGCCTTACCACTTGGCCATGCCGCCAAATCTGATCAAAAATGGATAAAAATTTTATCTATATTCTATTACTAATACTATTAGTATACTAATTACTATAATAATACTAATTATTATAATTTATAATAATTAGTCATTTTTTTTTTATTCAAAGAAAATGGGTAATGGTTCCTGCCCTGAATTTTTCAGCCGGAAATCTATTTTTTATTTTCTTTGAATTAGTGAACGATTCTTAAATTTGTATCTCAAATCGTATTTCCTTAATGGCATAAAGAAAATTGATTTACGACTAATCAATTCTTTTCAATCTCAATTATAACAACATATATGTGTATATGTAAACCCCAGAACAAAAATTGTTACACAGAACAGATAGATACCGAGTTGGGTCTCTCTTATGCACATATACCTGTAGAGAATTATCGTGCTTCAATTTGTCATTTAATATCTTCTCTAGTGAATAGAAAAGCGGATTAAATCGTGAATCCATTTATTTTTTTGGTACCCAATCTGATCGTAATATCATAATAATAGGCAGAAATTGGATCAATTTTGATATTCTATATAAGACTCTATAAGTGTAATGTGAGTGGCAGATTTTTTTTTTGGGGGGGGTGTTTTATCAATTCATTTCCATTTGTACCTGTCGAAAATTCTAACTTGTGCCGAAAATTCTCTTCATTCCTCCATCTCGTCTCCGTTCATACATATAAAATATAGATATGGAGTTGGCTCAAATTTCATGTGATTCAGTAAACATAATATACATTCCATCATTACTAGATCGATCCGGATGGTTAGTTCGATGAAGAGTGAGCCAATACTACAATAATGGGATTTATTCTATAAAGAGGAAACTTAAGATTAAGATGCTCCGTAATAGAAATGAGGGAATGTCCACAATACCTGGATTTAGTCAGATCCAATTTGAGGGATTTTGTAGGTTCATTAATCAAGGCTTGACGGAAGAATTGGATAAGTTTCCAAAAATTGAAGATACAGATCAAGAAATTGAATTTCAATTATTTGTGGAACGATATCAATTGGTAGAACCCTTGATAAAAGAAAGAGATGCTGTGTCTGAATCACTCACATATTCTTCTGAATTATATGTCCCCGCGGGATTAATTTGGAAAAGCGGTAGAGATATGCAAGAACAAACCGTTTTTATTGGAAACATTCCTCTAATGAATTCCCTGGGAACTTTTATAGTAAATGGAATATACAGAATTGTAATCAATCAAATATTGCAAAGCCCCGGTATTTACTACCGTTCAGAATTGGACCATAAAGGAATTTCTGTCTATACCAGTACTATAATATCAGATTGGGGAGGAAGATTAGAATTAGAAATTGATAGAAAAGCAAGGATATGGGCCCGTGTGAGTAGGAAACAAAAAATATCTATTCTAGTTCTATCATCAGCTATGGGTTCGAATCTAAGAGAAATTCTAGATAATGTTTGTTACCCTGAGGTTTTCTTGTCTTTCCCGAATGATAAGGAGAAAAAAAAGATTGGTTCAAAAGAAAATGCTATTTTGGAGTTTTATCAACAATTTGCTTGTGTAGGTGGGGATCCAGTATTTTCTGAGTCCTTATGTAAGGAATTACAAAAGAAATTTTTTCAACAAAGGTGTGAATTAGGAAAGATTGGTCGACGAAATATGAATCGGAGACTAAATCTTGATATACCTCAGAACAATACATTTTTGTTACCGCGAGATGTATTGGCTGCTACGGATCATTTGATTGGAATGAAATTTGGAATGGGCACACTTGACGATATGAATCACTTAAAAAATAAACGTATTCGTTCTGTAGCAGATCTGTTACAGGATCAATTCGGATTGGCTCTTGTTCGTTTAGAAAATGCGGTTCGAGGAACTATATGTGGAGCAATCAGACATAAATTGATACCGACTCCTCAAAATTTGGTAACTTCAACCTCATTAACAACCACTTTTGAATCGTTTTTTGGCCTACACCCCTTATCTCAAGTTTTGGATCGAACTAATCCATTGACACAAACCGTTCATGGGCGAAAGTTGAGTTATTTGGGTCCTGGAGGATTGACAGGACGAACTGCTAGTTTTCGGATACGAGATATACATCCGAGCCACTATGGGCGTATTTGCCCAATTGACACGTCCGAAGGAATCAATGTTGGTCTTATTGGATCCTTAGCAATTCATGTGAGAATTGGTCATTGGGGATCTATAGATAGTCCGTTTTATGAAATATCTGATAAATCAAAAGAGACGCAGATGATTTATTTATCACCAAGTAGAGATGAATATTATATGATAGCAGCAGGAAATTCTTTGGCCTTGAATCGAGGTATTCAGGAAGAACAGGTTGTTCCAGCTCGATATCGTCAAGAATTCCTAAGTATTGCATGGGAACAGATTCATCTTAGAAGCATTTTTCCCTTCCAATATTTTTCTATTGGAGCTTCCCTTATTCCTTTTATCGAGCATAATGATGCAAATCGGGCTTTAATGAGTTCTAATATGCAGCGCCAAGCAGTTCCGCTTTCTCGGTCCGAGAAGTGCATTGTTGGGACTGGGCTGGAATGCCAAACGGCTCTAGATTCAGGGCTTTCAGTTATAGCCGAACACGAGGGAAAGATCATTTATACGGATACTCACAAGATTGTTTTCTCAAGTAATGGCGACACTATAAACATTCCATTAGTTATGTATCAATGTTCTAACAAAAACACTTGTATGCATCAAAAACCTAAGGTTCAACGAGGTAAATACATTAAAAAGGGACAAATTTTAGCGGACGGTGCGGCTACGGTTAGCGGGGAACTCGCCTTAGGAAAAAACGTATTAGTAGCTCATATGCCATGGGAAGGTTACAATTCTGAAGACGCAGTACTAATTAGCGAACGTCTGGTATATGAAGATATTTATACTTCTTTTCACATCCGAAAATATGAAATTAAGACTCATGTGACAAGACAAGGTCCTGAAAGAATCACTAAAGAAATACCGCATTTAGAGGCTCATTTACTCCGCAATTTAGACAGAAATGGAATTGTGATGCTGGGATCTTGGATAGAAGCAGGTGATATTTTAGTAGGTAAATTAACGCCTCAAACAGCGAACGAATCCTCGTATGCCCCCGAGGATAGATTATTACGAGCCATACTTGGCATTCAGGTATCCACGGCAAAAGAAACTTCTTTAAAACTACCTATAGGTGGAAGGGGTCGCGTTATTGATGTGAGATGGATCCAGAAAAAAGGGGGTTCTAGTTATAATTCAGAACTAATTCGTGTATATATTTCACAGAAACGTGAAATCAAAGTAGGTGATAAAGTAGCTGGAAGACATGGGAATAAAGGTATCATTTCCAAAATTTTGCCTAGACAAGATATGCCCTATTTGCAAGATGGAACAACTGTTGATATGGTCTTCAACCCATTAGGAGTACCCTCACGAATGAATGTGGGACAGATATTTGAATGCTCACTCGGGTTAGCTGGGGATCTTCTAAAGAGACATTATAGAATAGCACCTTTTGATGAGAGATATGAGCAAGAGTCGTCGAGAAAACTAGTGTTTCCTGAATTATATGAAGCCAGTAAACAAACAAAAAATCCATGGGTATTTGAACCCGAGTATCCGGGAAAAAGCAGAATATTTGATGGAAGAACAGGAGATCCTTTTGAACAGCCTGTTCTAATAGGAAAGTCCTATATCCTGAAATTAATTCATCAAGTTGATGATAAAATTCATGGGCGTTCCAGTGGACATTACGCACTTGTTACACAACAACCTCTTAGAGGAAGGGCCAAGCAAGGAGGACAACGAGTAGGAGAAATGGAAGTTTGGGCTCTAGAGGGATTTGGTGTTGCTCATATTTTACAAGAGATGCTTACTTATAAATCTGATCATATTAGAGCTCGTCAAGAAGTACTTGGTGCTACGATCATTGGAGGAACAGTACCTAACCCAGAGGATGCTCCAGAATCTTTTCGATTGCTCGTTCGAGAACTACGATCTTTGGCTCTGGAACTGAATCATTTCCTTGTATCTGAGAAGAATTTCCAGATCAATAGGAAGGAAGCTTGATCTGAATGAATCAGAATTTCTATTCTATGATCGATCGGTATAAACATCAACAACTTCGAATTGGACCAGTTTCTCCTCAACAAATAAAGGCTTGGGCCAACAAAATCCTACCTAATGGAGAGATAGTTGGAGAGGTGACAAAACCCTATACTTTTCATTACAAAACCAATAAACCAGAAAGAGATGGATTGTTTTGTGAAAGAATCTCTGGACCTATAAAAAGTGGAATTTGTGCTTGTGGAAATTATAGAGTAATCAGGGCTGAAAAAGAAGACCCGAAATTTTGTGAACAATGTGGGGTGGAATTTGTGGATTCTCGGATACGAAGATATCAAATGGGATACATCAAACTCGCATGTCCAGTGACTCATGTGTGGTATTTGAAACGTCTTCCTAGTTATATTGCGAATCTTTTAGATAAACCTCTTAAGGAATTAGAAGGCCTAGTATACTGCGATGTGTGATTTGATCGAAATTTTCATTTTACAGATTCATAATAAGAAACTGTCATCCCATTCAATCTGATTGGGATGCCCCCGATTCTGACATGTGTCTTTGGAGGAGTAACATGAAGCTCAGAATTATGGGCGTATTCAATACTTCCAAATGGAAGGGGTATTGATCCATGGCCGATTCCGTAAGAGAGAAATAGGAATTGCTCGTTATACCTCGTGAAAAAAAAAGACCAATTCTACGAATTGGCTATTCCGTTTCTTTTAGAGAGAAGTTCTGTTCAAGCAAACAAATATGGCATGGTGACAGGAGTCTATCTATCGCATATATGCTTCAAGGGGCATTACGGCATAACCATCGAGGTGAGTGGGGGCCTAAAAGATCGAATGGAACGATATATAGACAAGTAAATCCCTTATGAATCCCAAAATATTCCTTTAAGAGGATTCATTATTTGAGGGGAAGTAGACTACTCAATAATTTCACATTTCCATTTGAAAGTAATTCAGAAAGTTGTTAAAGTCAAAAAAGAATGAATCAATGAAAGATTGGTCCTTACTGGGAACTTGAGTAAGGAGTAGCTTTTTGTAGGGTTTTTTTGAACAAAGTTTAAAAATAAGAACCCCTTTCTTTATTTGGTATAACTACTTTAGCCGGATGAGAGGAAACCTTCACGTCCGATTTTTTAGGGGGGAATCCCATTCGATGGGAACCTATCTCGATTTTTCTTTTGCTAGGCCCGTAGTCAAAAAACCTACTTTCTTACGATTACGAGGTTCATTCGAATATAAAATCCAATCCCGGAAATACAGTATCCCGCTTT